ATTGATTAATACGTAATCGATCGAACACTACTTGCACTACTTGAAAAGGATTCTTCTGTTCAGAAATGAAATGTTCCAAATGTTCCTGGAAATTCTTGCTCCCATTGGACCATTTGTATCTATATGCATCAGGATCCCGATTCATGGATCTCTCAGTTCGAGAAATAAGAGGATCAAACCATTTCTTCTGACTCTTTTTCAAATTCGATAAATGTTGGTTGATCGTATATTTCATTATAGTTATATGATTCAGAGTATCATTTCCTATTTGATCCCTTTGAATTCCATATTCGAAGTTGCGATCGGATCTATTCATTAAAAAGAATCGATTCGATACATTTCTTATGTACCCATAGGTGCTATATTGGATTTGAATCAGATTTCGGATCAATCTATATTGATTGACTGCCTCCATTATGTTGTTGCTAGCAAATACCGCTGTTTTTAGTTTGGGATCTTCCAAATCATTCCCGCAGTAGATCCGGACCGATTTTTTTCTGATCCTTCGAGAAAAAGATTCATTCTCCTCATAAAAAAGAGGAGGTAGAACCAATAAAGATTTCTTTTTCGATTCATCTCTGGAGTTGAATACCTCATTCAAGAATTTTTTTTGATCCAACCCGTAGGAATCAATAGAAAAGGCAAATCCCCTATGATACACCAGATCCGGCTCGGTTATTGATAGAGTGAATAGATCCGCCATTTCTGGGAATCTCTCTTCTGATTCAAAAAAATCGTGGCGTAACGCGTATCCCCCTTTGTTCCGGTCATGGAATAGATGAAAGAAATGATTTTTGTTCAAGAATGAAATCTTATTGGAACTGTCCATATCCGGTTCATCCTTCGGAACCATATCACATCCCGGATCTGGTTCCGAAGGATGAATTGAGACGGTATCTTGTAAATACGTAATTATCTTGAATATATCAACCATTTCTTTATTTTCCGCTCGCCTGGAAGGGACAAAAGAAACATCTTGTTTTTTCTTCAACAATTTCTGATCTATAGTGGACCTCTCAGTAGGATTCGAACCCAGATGAAGTTCTGACCATCTGTCAGAGAAAAAAGAACGAATTGATCTTGTAGGATTCCCAAGAAATTCTTCGATTTCTTCCGGAAGCAGATGATTATTCATCCGCTTCTCAGGTTCCGTGAATAGCCAGGACATGGAGGAAGATCCAAAAAGGCATTTCGGGAATCGATCTGATTCTATCTCTGTTCGTTCCGTTTGAAGAAAGGAAGGATCCCAAAGAATCGATCTCTCTTTTAGTTGCTGAATCTCTGTTTGATCGATCAATGTGTGATATTCTGAATTCTCATTTCTAACGGAATCGAAATGATCTCTGGATTGATCAGAAGAAGATCCTTTCCATTGGCTAGAATCCGTTACTTGAACGAAAATAGATCTTGTGGAATCATATTGAATATTTGACAATACATTCCGTACCTTGCTAAAAAACCGATCCTTGTTTACCAACCACACATTGTCTAACCAAATCCAATTCTCTCTCGAGACGTTCCTCAAAAAATCCGATTCGTGCTGATTCTTCCCCCAACTAACGAAGAGATCTTGGCGGAATTGCCACATATGAAATTGAGCACAATTTTGCAAAGAAATACCCCACTTGTTTCTCGAGAAGAGATGGGAAACATGCTCAATATCATTGGATTGCATAGTTGCCCCAGCTCCTTGTTGTTTGAAGAAACTCTCCCCCTGAATTGGTCTTTTTTCACGAAAAGCAGACATGAGATAACAAATCAAGTCTTTCCCTAAGATTTCGAATAGCTGTCCCGAATTCAAGTTGATTATGTTTCGTTTCTTCCTCGGAGAAAGACGATCAAACAATTCCCAATCATGGTCCTTGCGGATCGGATCATCCGTATAGGATAAAAAAAGAAACTCCAGATATTTGCTATCTTTCTCTTTGAATGAGATCTCAATTCCAGCTACGGTTTCATTAGATATCTGACAACTAGAATCCCTCTTTTTTCCGATCCGGTTCCTCCACCACCGCGAACCCCGGTTAGATTCAGGCATGATACGCTTTTTCTTTATTGGGAGAACCCAAGTACTCTCTTGCGGATCCATGAAACAACTCTCAGAAATCTTTTTCCCTTTTGGAAGATACAGGAGCGAAACAATCAACCTATTTCTATTGGAAGACCAAAAAGATTCTTCCAATGTCTCCTTTCTGGGTCCAATGGAATTCATAGGTATAGGAAGAAGCCCCATCAAATAGAGATTTTTTCTTTCGACCATCTTTCGATTGTTAATACGAGATATAAGGACCACTACTACAAGCAGTACTACACCTTTGATCGTGAAATATCGATTGCTTGTTGCACCCTGTGAATCACGTGAAAGTAGGATACTCCAAATTCGGGGGTCAAAGAGTTTCATAAAACGTTCTTGGTGGAAAAAAATGTGAGTGAAAGATCCCACTGAATCGAATTTGATCCATGAATCTAAGAAATAGTGAGAATTCTTGATCTCTCTCAA